TAAAACTTATAATAATGTAAATAAAAACTTTTGGARCCATAARRRGGYRRTATAGATATCTTCCGACTAAATTTCACTACTTTATGTCCTTGATATTCTTATATGTAATTCTTTTGTAAAGACCTTTCACCACTCATACTATTTCCCTGCTTCCTAAGATGATTCCCACCTTATCAATTAGATCGCCTGCACTGTGAAATGTCTATTGAAAAGGAAAGAAAAAAAAAAGAACTATATGCCCGATGGAAAGAACGCTCGGCATGGTGGCCGCTCCCGCTATTGTTTTCCACCATTAACTTATGCCCCTTAGGATGAAGTTTATGGGGAAGTTTACAATATGTGGCCCTGAAATAGGAACCAAATGCCAGGAATAAATCACTATGTGAAACCCCCACAATGTTTGTCCCTCACCTTCAATAACCGTTGGCATTAAGAAATGGACTTGTTGGTCGGCTCTTACTACATTAAATATTTGAGTTTGACGGAATTTTGAGTAAAGGTATAACTTGACTTATGAGTATTTGTGTTAGGTCTTAAGTTTCGCCTGGTGTTTATAAGTGTTTGTTAGTTTTATTATCTTGCTTTTATGTAAAATATTCGTGTCGTATAATACTTGAATGGTTAAACCCTAGATATGGTGATAAAACATAGATGTACTTGAATGCTATATGATATGGTTAATATAAATTAATGTTGATAATACATATATGTATTTAAAATTATTGTACATATACTACAAAGAATAGTTTAACTAAGAATCCTGGCTTTGGGAGCCAGGGGTGGGAGTTAAAATCTCCTTTCTTTGAGCAGTAGGGAGGACTTTAACCTCCGACATCTGGTTTACAAGACCAGGGCTCTGACGCTGAGCTACTAGTGCAAGCTCATTCAAGTGCTTTGTCCTCCGCATAGCCTGCTAGTGGTGTAAGGACTAGGAAGAGGAAAAAGTATAAAAAGGATGCGATTTGTCCGATAATAACGAACGGGTGTGATACAGGTATTCCCCCGATTCAGGTGAGAATAATAACGTCTGCGATCAGGGTTCAAAACAAGAATTGTGTAAGTGGTCGGAAAGTGAGGCTTCGTTGTTTAGATGTGTGTAGAAATGGTACGAGTATCAGGATGAGGATTGAAGCTAGGAGGGCTAAGACTCCCCCTAGTTTATTGGGAATGGAGCGTAGGATTGCATATGCGAACAGGAAATATCACTCTGGCTTAATGTGTGGAGGAGTGACTAGTGGATTGGCGGGGGTGAAGTTGTCTGGGTCTCCTAACAGGTTGGGTGAGAATAAAGCTAGACATGTAAGGGCAATGACAAGTACTGCGAAGCCTAACAAGTCTTTGTATGAGAAGTAGGGGTGGAAGCTTATTTTATCGGCATCTGAATTTAGACCGAGGGGGTTATTTGACCCTGTTTGATGAAGGAAAAGGAGGTGGACCATGGTTGCGCCTGCAATTACAAAGGGAAATAAAAAGTGGAAGGCAAAGAATCGGGTGAGGGTTGCATTGTCTACTGAGAATCCACCTCAAATTCATTGAACAAGGGCGTTACCCACGTAGGGTACTGCAGAGAGCAGATTGGTGATAACGGTGGCACCTCAAAAGGACATTTGGCCTCAGGGTAGTACATAACCGACGAAAGCAGTTATTATAACTAGAAGTAATAGGACTACTCCGACGTTTCATGTTTCTTTATAGAGGTATGAGCCGTAGTAAAGTCCGCGGCCAATGTGGGCATAGATGCATACAAAGAAGAAGGATGCACCGTTGGCGTGAAGGTTTCGGATGAATCACCCGTAATTTACGTCTCGGCAAATATGAGCAACGGAAGAAAAAGCTGTAGCAATATCAGAGGTGTAGTGTATGGCTAAAAATAGTCCTGTGAGGATTTGAATAATCAAGCAGAGTCCTAAGAGAGAGCCGAAGTTTCATCACACTGAAATATTTGAGGGGGCGGGTAGGTCAACTAGGGCATTGTTTGCGATTTTGAGGAGAGGGTGTGTCTTTCGTAGACTTGCCATTAGTGGGTTCTTGTAGTTGAATAACAACGGTGGTTTTTCAAGCCATTAGTTCTGGTTAAAGTCCTGGCAGGAATTATGACTTACATTATGTCTTTATTTTTAATTGGGTTAGTTCTAGGGTTGGTTGCAGTTGCTTCTAACCCTTCTCCTTACTTTGCTGCCTTAGGGTTAGTAGTTGTGGCGGGCATGGGGTGTGGAGTATTAGTTGGTCATGGGGGACCTTTTCTATCGCTGGTGCTGTTTCTGATTTATTTGGGTGGCATACTAGTTGTGTTTGCGTATTCGGCGGCGCTTGCCGCTGAGCCCTACCCGGAAAGCTGGGTAAGTGGTCCTGTTGTAGGCGACATGTTGATATACTTAGTAGGGGTAGGGGTGGCTTCTAGTGTATTTTGAGGGGGGTGATATGAGTCCTCATGGGTGCCGGCTGATGAGCTTAGTGAGCTCTCTGTCTTGCGAGGTGACATTGGAGGGGTTGCGCTAATGTACTCATTAGGGGGAGGGATGCTAGTACTTAGTGCGTGGGTTCTGCTTCTTACTTTGTTTGTTGTGTTGGAGTTAACTCGAGGACTAAGTCGGGGGACCCTTCGGGCAGTTTAACGGGTAAATAATAGGACAGCAAGGGTCAGGGTGAGAAGGAATAGGGTGAGGTATGTCTTAATTATTCCTTGTTGGGTATTGCTTGTTGTTGTAATTAGGGGAATATTTGATGAAGAGATTGCTTTGGGACCGACTTTCTCTAGTCAAGTTTGGTCAATCAGTTGGCTGGCAAGTGTCTGTCCTAAAACTAGATTTAGTTTCGGGGTAAATCGGTGAATAATCGATGGGAAAAAGCCTAACATGTTGGAGAAGTGGTGGGTAATTAGATTAGGGGTAACTTTGTACTGTTTATTGGTGAGTGTTGCTAGTTCGAGGGCAATAAGTAATCCCATAATTGTAACCACGAGGGCAGCTAATTTAAGCAATGGGGGTATAGATATCACAGGGGTCTTAAGGGGGGTAATGCTTGAGATAATTAGGAGGCCAGCGACAATGCTTCCTCATGCAAGTCGCTTTAAGGGGTTAATAACTGCTGGGTTATTTTCATTGATGGGGGAAATAGCGTTAAACCGTGGGTGGCCCATTGAGACAAAAAACACTACGCGGAGACTGTAGATGGCTGTGAATGAGGTGGCTAGAAGGGTTAGGACTAGGGCTCAGGCGTTTAGGTGGGATGTGTTTAGTGCCTCAATAATGGCATCTTTGGAGAAGAATCCTGCCAGGAAGGGGGTGCCTGTGAGGGCTAAACTACCAATAGTGAGGCAGGAGGATGTAAAGGGGGCAAGGTGATGTATGCCTCCTATTTTTCGGATATCTTGTTCGTCGTTGAGGCTGTGAATAATTGAGCCAGAACAGAGGAATAGTATTGCCTTGAAGAAGGCATGGGTGCAAATGTGGAGGAAGGCTAGTTGAGGTTGATTCAAGCCAATAGTAACTATTATTAGGCCGAGTTGACTTGATGTGGAAAATGCTACGATCTTCTTGATATCATTTTGGGTTAGGGCACAGGTGGCTGTAAATAGCGTCGTCAGGGCACCTAGGCATAGGCAGGTGGTGAGGGCAGTTTGATTATTTTCCAGGAGGGGACTTGTTCGTACTAGGAGAAAAATACCGGCAACGACTATGGTGCTTGAATGCAGTAGGGCAGATACCGGCGTAGGGCCCTCCATAGCAGAGGGGAGTCAAGGGTGAAGACCAAATTGGGCCGACTTGCCTGTAGCGGCAACGATCAGCCCTAGTAGTGGCAGGGTGAGATCTATATCTTTCGTTGCTACAAAAATCTGTTGTAACTCTCAGGAGTTAGCGTTGGTTGCTAGTCATGCTATTGTGAATAGCAATCCAATATCTCCGACTCGATTATACACAACGGCCTGAAGGGCCGCTGTGTTGGCATCCGCTCGTCCGTATCATCAGCCAATGAGTAGAAATGATATAATGCCTACTCCCTCTCAACCAATGAAAAGTTGGAACAGATTGTTTGCTGTAACAAGAACAATTATGGCAATAAGGAAAATTAGGAGGTATTTAAAGAATCGGTTCATATAAGGGTCTGCGTGTATATATCATGATGCAAACTCTAGAATAGACCAAGTGACGTAGAGGGCAATGGGGACAAAGATAACTGAATAGTGATCAAATTTGAAGCTAATGTTCACGTCGAAGGTTAGTGTATTCATTCAATTTCATGAGGTGATGATTGCTTCTGCGCCCTCGTTAAGAAAGAGAAATAGGGGAATTAGGCTAACGAAGAAGGCCAGGGCGACCGCTGTCTTAACATGGGAGACGGCCCAGTCGGGGTTTCGGGGGCGAGGCTCCAGGGTCGTAAAGATAGGATATGCTAATAGTAAAAAGATAATGACTAAGCTGGATGATATAATAAGTGATGAGGAGTGCATAGCTGCTACTTGGATTTGCACCAAGAGTTTTTGGTTCCTAAGACCAATGGATGAGCTGTTATCCTTTAGGAGCAGACCGAGTGAGCCCTGGGGTCCAACCAAGGTCACGGAGATTAGCAGTCTTCGTTGCTGGCGAGCCTCTCTCGGTGGATAAGGGGATTTTAACCTCTGTCTTTAGAATCACAATCTAATATTTTTGTTAAACTATATCTACAGGTGGTTCAGCCTCATACTAATTCGGGCTTTAAAACAAGTAGAAGCAGAGGGAGGAGGTGAAGGGCTATAACTAGGTGCTCCCGGGTATAGGAGGGGTTTAGGCTAATAATATGTGCTGGGAGGGGACCCCGTTGGGTCATGAGGAACATATAAAGTGAATAGCTTGCGGTAATAAGGGTTCCTGCCCCTGTGAGTACGAGGGTTCATCATGATCAACCAAATAATGAGGTAATAATTAAAAGTTCCCCCATGAGGTTTGGCAGAGGGGGAAGGGCTAAGTTTGCGAGGCTGGCAATAAATCATCATGTTGCTATGAGTGGAAGCACTATCTGTAATCCGCGGGCTAATAGTATTGTCCGGCTATGGAGACGTTCATAATTTGTGTTGGCTAAGCAGAAGAGGGCTGAGGATGTTAGGCCGTGTGCAATTATAAGGATTACGGCTCCGGCAAGGCCTCAAGGTGTTTGGATAAGAATACCTCCAACGACTAGGCCCATGTGGCTTACGGATGAATAGGCGATGAGGGATTTAAGATCTGTTTGGCGAAGGCAGGTGGAGCCAGTTATAATTACACCTCAGAGGGCGAGGACAATAAAGGGATAGCTTAATTCCTTGGTGAGAGGTTCTAATATAACTATTATTCGGATCATGCCGTAGCCTCCTAGTTTTAGAAGAACTGCAGCTAAAATCATTGAGCCTGCAACTGGGGCTTCTACATGTGCTTTTGGTAGCCAGAGATGTGCTCCATATAAGGGTATTTTTACTAAAAATGCAATTAGGCAGCCTGCTCATCAAAGTTTGTCAGCATAAGATGAAAGGGGGGTAGAGCTAGTATACTGGATGGTTAAGAGGGAGAGGGAGCCTGTATCCTTTTGAAGAAGCAAGAGGGCAACTAGTAATGGGAGAGAGCCTGCTAGGGTATAAAACAAAAAATATACTCCTGCATTAAGGCGTTCTGCCTGGTTACCCCACCGAGTAATAATAATTAGTGTGGGGATGAGAGTAGCTTCAAATATAACATAAAATATAAGGAGTTCAGTGGCACCGAATGCTATAATAAGGAATACTTGCAGAGATGTTAATAGGCTAATGTACGTTCGTTGGCGGTTAATAGGTTCGAGTGCTGTGTGGCTTTGGCTTGCCAAAATTATAAGAGGGAGTAGTCAGCAGGTAAGGACAAGGAGGGGTGTTGAGAGGGGATCTGTGGCTATGAAGGGTGTGAGGCAAGATCAGCCTGTTTCGGATGTATTTTTTAGTCAAGTGAGGCTGGCCAATGCAATGATTAGGCTGTGGGAAAGGGCAGTAGGTCACAATCACTTGGCAGGGGCAAGCCAGGCTGTGGGAAGAAGCATTAGGGTGGGAATTAGGATTTTTAGCATTGTAAGAGGTTTAAGGTTTGAAGGCGATCTGAGCCATGTGTGCGAGCTGTGGCTACTAGTAGGGCAAGCCCTGCGCTTGCTTCACAAGCTGAAAAAGCCAATAGAAGCATAGGAGCTGCAGAGAAACTTGTGGAGCCTAGTTGAAGGGTTCAAATTGAAAGTCCAATAAATAAAGAGAGCATCATCCCTTCTAAGCATAAAAGAGCGGAGAGGAGGTGGGTTCGATGGAATGCTAGGCCTGTCAGTCCTAGGGTAAAGGCCGATGAGAAAGCGAAGTGAGCGGGAGTCATTAGACAATTATGGACTTTAACCATAAGCTTTTGAGCCGAAATCAAATATTTTTCTTAAACTAATTGGCTATTCGGCTCATTCCAATCCTCCTTGAATTCACTCGTAAACTAAGCCAAGGGTAAGAAGAATAAGCACGGCGACGGCTCAGAAGAGTGTCAGTAAGGGGGAAGTTAATTGGTCCCCTCAGGGGAGCGGGAGGAGAAGGGCAATTTCTAAATCGAAAAGGAGGAAAAGAATGGCGACTAGGAAGAAGCGGAGGGAAAATGGTAGGCGGGCTGATCCTAAGGGGTCGAAACCACATTCATAAGGGGAGAGCTTTTCGTGGTCGGGGGTCATTTGGGGAAGCCAGAAGGATACAATGGCTAGGACTACGGAAAGCAAAATAGTGATGGTAATTACAGCTATTGCTACGTTCATTATCTTTCCTTGGATTTTAACCAAGACCGGGTGATTGGAAGTCACTTATACTAGTTTTAATACTAGAAAGATTAAGAGCCTCATCAGTAGATAGAGATATATAGGAATAATCACACAACGTCTACGAAATGTCAGTATCAGGCAGCTGCTTCGAACCCGAAGTGGTGCTCGGATGTAAAGTGGTATTGGATTTGTCGTAGGAGGCAAATAGCTAAAAATGTGGAGCCTATAATAACGTGTAGTCCGTGGAATCCAGTGGCTACGAAAAAGGTAGAGCCGTATACGCCATCTGCAATTGTAAAGGGGGCTTCATAGTATTCCAGGCCTTGAAGAAATGTAAAATAAAAGCCTAGAAGAATAGTTAAGGCTAGCGATTGAATGGTTTGTTTTCGTTCACCTTCCATAATGCTGTGGTGGGCTCAGGTGACTGTTACCCCGGAGGCAAGTAGGACAGCTGTATTAAGGAGGGGTACTTCAAATGGGTCAAGAGCTGTAATGCCCGTAGGAGGTCAGCAGCCCCCTAGCTCAGGAGTGGGGGCGAGGCTTGCGTGGTAAAAGGCTCAGAAGAATCCTAGGAAAAAAAATACTTCGGAGGTAATGAAAAGAATTATTCCGTATCGAAGACCTTTTTGTACGGGGGGCGTATGATGTCCTTGGAATGTACCTTCTCGTACGATGTCTCGTCATCATTGATATATTGTAAGAAGTAGTAGAGCTGTTCCTAAGGTTATTAAGGTTGTTGAGCGAAAATGAAATCAGGTTGCGAGGCCTGATGTTATCAGTAGGGCAGCAATTGCCCCTGTTAGGGGTCAAGGGCTGGGGTCAACTATGTGGTAGGGGTGTGCTTGATGGGCCATTAGACGTTTTCTTGTAGATATAGTGTTAGTAGGAGAACGAAGACGTAGGCTTGAATTATTGCTACAGCAACTTCTAATAGGGTAAGGAGGACCAGTACTGTTGTTGTGATGATTGCCACGGTTGGTATTAGGGGGAGAAGTACGAAGGCGCCTGTAGCAATTAGTTGAATTAAGAGGTGACCAGCTGTTAAATTGGCTGTTAGTCGTACTCCTAGGGCAAGGGGGCGGATAAAGAGGCTAATTGTTTCGATAATGATAAGCACGGGGATGAGGGGGCCGGGTGTGCCTTCTGGTAGGAGATGTCCTAGGGCATGGGTTGGTTGGTTTCGCATGCCAATAATGACAGTTGCTAATCAGAGAGGTACCGCAAGCCCTAAATTTAGTGATAATTGGGTAGTAGGGGTAAAAGTGTAGGGAAGAAGTCCTAATATATTTAGGGTAATTAAAAAGATCATTAATGAGGTTAGGAGGGCAGCTCACTTATGACCACCAATATTTAAGGGAAGAAGGAGCTGTTGAGTAAAACGGTTAATAAATCAACCTTGAAGCGCGAGGAATCGGTTATTTAATCATCGAGTTGTAGGTGTGGGGTAAAGGAGTCAGGGTAGGGTAAGGGCAAGGGCTATTAATGGGATCCCTAGATAAGTGGGGCTTATAAACTGGTCAAAAAAGCTTAGTGTCATGGTCAAGTTCAGGGGTCTGTTTTGGCTTTTTCTGCGCTTTGCAGAGTAGGGGTGTTTGGGAAGGTGTGGGCTGTAACTTTAGCGGGAATAATGGCCAGGAAGACCATTCACGAGAAGACTAAAATAGCAAATCAAGGTGCGGGGTTGAGTTGGGGCATGTCGTTAGGGGTGGTTGGGAGCCACCAATCTTTAGCTTAAAAGGCTAACGCTATACCCTATTTAGCTTCCTAGCGAGGCGTCTTCAAGTATTCGAGATGATCAGTTTTCAAAGTGTTCTAGGGGAACTGCTTCCACTACAATAGGTATAAAGCTGTGATTTGCTCCGCAGATCTCAGAGCATTGTCCGTAGAATACGCCTGGTCGGGATGCGATGAAGGCTGTTTGGTTAAGGCGGCCCGGGACTGCGTCCATTTTTACTCCTAGGGCTGGTACTGCTCACGAGTGGAGTACATCGTCTGCAGAAACTAAAACTCGGATGGGGGACTCAACTGGAATAACCATGCGATGGTCGGCTTCTAATAGGCGGAATTGTCCTGGGGTTAGGTCTTGGGTGGGGATTATATATGAGTCAAAGCCAAGATCTTCGTAGTCAGTATATTCATAGCTTCAGTATCATTGGTGGCCAACGGCTTTAATTGTTAATAAAGGGTTGTTAATTTCATCTATAAGATAGAGGATGCGAAGGGAGGGGAGTGCAATCAGAATTAAAATGATAGCTGGGAGAATTGTTCAGATAATTTCAATCTCTTGTGAATCTAAAATATATTTGTTCGTTAATTTAGTGGTAACTATAGCAAGAATAATATAAAGCACTAGTGTGCTAATCAGGAAGACGATTATTAAAGCATGGTCGTGAAAATGAAGAAGTTCTTCTATAACAGGTGAAGCTGCATCTTGAAATCCAAGCTGTGACGGATGGGCCATTAAAAGCAAGACACGCGGGGGTCTAACCCACACTTCCGCCTTGACAAGGCGGTGTAATGTACTCTTTTACTAGTGTCTTATAAAGAAAGTGGCAGAGCGGTTATGTGGTCGGCTTGAAACCGACCTATGGGGGTTCGACTCCTCCCTTTCTCGTTAGTTTGCTTGTACTTGTACAAAGGCAGGCTCCTCGAATGTGTGGTATGGGGGAGGGCAGCCATGTAGTCATTCTACATTGGTTGTTGTTAAATCTGTTGCTAGAACTTCACGTTTGGCGGCGAATGCTTCTCAAATAATAAATAAGAACATGATAACAGCCACTAGGGAGATAAGTGACCCGATTGAGGAGACTGTATTTCATAGGGTATAGGCGTCAGGGTAGTCGGAGTATCGTCGGGGCATCCCGGCTAATCCGAGGAAGTGTTGTGGGAAGAAGGTTAAGTTTACCCCCAAGAACATAATACCGAAGTGGATTTTTGTTCAAGTGCTGTGAAGTGTGTAGCCTGAGAATAGTGGAAATCAGTGTACGAAGGCGGCGACAATGGCAAATACGGCCCCCATAGATAATACGTAGTGGAAGTGGGCTACTACATAATAGGTATCGTGGAGTACAATATCTAGAGATGAATTGGCCAGAACAATGCCTGTAAGCCCCCCTACTGTAAACAGGAAAATAAAGCCAAGGGCCCATAAAAGGGGTGTCTCTCATTTAATAGAGCCTCCATGTAGGGTTGCAAGTCAGCTAAATACTTTAACACCGGTTGGGATTGCGATGATTATTGTGGCAGATGTAAAATAAGCACGTGTGTCTACGTCCATACCAACTGTGAATATGTGATGAGCTCATACAATAAAGCCTAGGAGGCCAATAGCCATTATTGCTCACACTATGCCTATATAGCCAAAGGGTTCTTTTTTGCCAGAGTAATAGGCGACGATGTGTGAAATCATACCAAAGCCAGGCAGAATAAGAATATATACTTCCGGGTGTCCAAAAAACCAGAATAAGTGCTGGTAAAGGATTGGATCCCCTCCTCCTGCCGGGTCAAAGAAGGTGGTATTAAGATTTCGGTCGGTAAGGAGTATCGTGATGCCGGCAGCAAGAACTGGTAGGGAGAGAAGGAGAAGAACAGCGGTAATTAAGACGGCTCACACAAACAGGGGTGTTTGGTATTGAGAGATGGCTGGGGGCTTTATATTAATAATTGTGGTGATAAAATTGATTGCCCCGAGGATTGAGGAAATACCTGCTAGGTGAAGTGAAAAGATTGTCAGGTCGACTGATGCTCCTGCGTGGGCTAAATTACCAGACAGGGGCGGGTACACTGTTCATCCGGTTCCGGCACCCGCTTCTACTCCAGAAGAGGCAAGTAGTAGTAGGAAAGAAGGGGGTAGAAGTCAGAAACTTATGTTATTTATACGAGGAAATGCTATATCTGGGGCTCCAATCATTAGGGGAATTAATCAGTTTCCAAAACCTCCGATTATAATTGGCATTACTATAAAGAAAATCATTACGAAGGCATGTGCTGTAACGATTACATTATAAATTTGGTCGTCTCCAAGGAGAGCGCCCGGTTGGCTTAGTTCTGCTCGAATGAGTAGGCTGAGGGCTGTGCCTACTATACCGGCTCAGGCACCAAATACTAGATAAAGGGTGCCGATGTCTTTGTGATTAGTGGAGAAAAATCAACGTGTGATGGCCACAGGTAGGATGGCTGAGTTTTTAAGCGATGGATTGTAGCCCCACAAACAGAGGTTTGAGTCCTCTTCTTACCAGAAGTCTTGAGGTGTTATACATATCAGATTGCAAATCTGAAGATGCAGGTTAGTCGTCTGCCGGGACTTTCCCCGCCTTCGCTCGCCGTTCAGGCGGGGAAAATATAGATGGATGCTCGCTGGTTTGAGCGCTTAGCTGTTAACTAAGATCTTGCAGGATCGAGGCCTGCCCTTCTAGTAAGGCTTTAGCTTAATTAAAGTACCTGTTTTGCATACAGGAGATGTGGGGTAGTGTCCCGCAAGCCTTATCAGGGACTGGGGGACTTCCACCCTCACTTAGGGCTTTGAAGGCCCTTGGTCTTGTTTTAACCTAAGTCCCTTAAAGGGTTATTAGTGCTATTGCGGCGGGTGTTAGGGGTAGAAGCAGCAGCGTAGCTATGGCTGAGGTAGCAAGTGGCAGTGTTAGTTGTAAGGAGGGGAGGCGTCATGGGGAGATTGCGGTTAGGTTATTGGGCGAAATAGTTAGTGCTATCGCGTATGATAGCCGCAGATAAAAATATAGGCTAAGGAGGGCGGTTATCGCTGCTAGTGTTGCGGCGGGGGCAAGGTCTTGTTTAGCAAGTTCTTGAAGAATAAGCCACTTCGGCATGAATCCTGTGAGTGGGGGGAGGCCTCCTAAGGATAATAATAAAAGGGGTGCAAGGGCGGTTAGGGCGGGGGTTTTTGTCCACGAGGTTGCTAGAGCATTAATGCTGGTTGCTTTATTAAGTTTAAACATAAGAAATGCTGAAAATGTTATAATAAAATATGTAAGTAGTGTTAAAATAGTTAAGGAGGGGGAGAATTGTAGCACAATTACTATTCAGCCGAGGTGTGCGATGGAGGAGTAGGCAAGAATTTTGCGAAGCTGGGTTTGGTTGAGGCCCCCTCAGCCCCCTACAATGGTTGAGGTGAGTCCGAGGATGATTAAAAGGGTGGTGTTGGCACAAGGGGTTTGGACTAACAAGGCAAATGGGGCAAGCTTTTGTCAGGTTGATAAAATAAGTCCTGTGGTTAGGTCTAGGCCTTGAAGTACTTCAGGTAGTCACGAGTGTACTGGTGCAAGTCCCACTTTTAGTGCGAGGGCCAGAGTGACAAGAGCTGTTGGGAAAGGGTGGGCAATCTGTAAAAGGTCTCATTGTCCAGTTAATCAAGCATTGGTGGTGCTGGCAAAGAGTAGCATAGCTGCTCCGGCAGCTTGAATTAAGAAATATTTAGTGGCTGCTTCAACTGCTCGGGGGTGATGGTGTTGAGCTATTAGAGGGATGATGGCAAGAGTATTTATTTCCAGGCCCATTCAGGCGAGTAGTCAGTGGGAGCTTGCAAAGGTGGTAGTAGTGCCTAAACCAATACCAAATAGCAGGGCGGTTAAGATGTAGGGGTTCATTAGCAAAGGAGGGATTTTAACCTTCGTGTTTGGGGTATGGGACCAAGAGCTTAGAATTAGCTGACTTTACTAGGAAATAGTGTAGTGGGAGCACCAGGAGTTTTGCTCTCCTTAGGCGGGGTTCGAGTCCCCCTTTTCTAAGAAGCGGGGGGGATTTGAACCCCCATAAGTCACTCTATCAAAGTGGCCCTTTACTTCAGGCACAGCTTCTTATCTATAGCTGGGGTGGCAAGCCAGCAAATGCAATGGGGAGGGCGAGGTGTCAGATAACCAGGGCCAGTGTAAGTGGGAGGAAATTTTTTCAAATTAGATGTATGAGCTGATCGTAGCGGAATCGTGGGTAAGAGGCTCGAACTCACAAAAATAAGACAGATAGAAGGGCCGCTTTGGTTATTAGGTTCACTGCGGTAAGTTCAGGTAGTATTGGAAAATGAGAGGCCCCTAGGAAGAGGGTAGCGGAAAGTGTATTTATAAGCAGAATATTAGCATATTCGGCTAAGAAAAATAGGGCGAATGGGCCACCTGCATATTCGACATTGAAGCCAGATACTAGCTCTGATTCGCCTTCAGTAAGGTCAAAAGGTGCACGGTTTGTCTCCGCAAGGGTTGAAATATATCATATTGCGGCTAGTGGTCAAGCTGGGAGTAATATTCAGACGCTCTCTTGGGCAATGTTGAAGGTTTGTAGGGTAAAACCTCCTGTAAAAATAATAGTACTTAGTAAGATCAGGCCTAGACTAACTTCATACGAAATGGTTTGGGCTACGGCCCGGAGGGCCCCGATGAGGGCATATTTTGAATTTGATGCTCAGCCTGAGCCTAGAATGGAGTAGACAGCGAGGCTTGATAGGGCTAAAATAAATAGAATCCCAAGGTTCAAATCAATGACTGGGTACGGGAGAGGCATGGGGGCTCAAAGGGTTAAGGCAAGTGTGAGTGCGAGTAGGGGGGCGAGGAGGAAGAGTACGGGAGAGGAAGTGGAGGGGCGAACGGGCTCTTTAATAAAGAGCTTCACACCATCGGCGATAGGCTGTAACAGTCCGTAAGGTCCTACAATATTTGGACCCTTTCGTAGTTGTATATACCCTAGTACCTTACGTTCTAGAAGCGTGAGGAAGGCGACGGCTAAGAGGACGGGGACAATGAAGGCCAAGGGGTTAAGAACGTGGGTAATAAGGACTGAAATCATAGTTAAGGAGAGGACTTGAACCTCTGTAAAAAGGGCTTAGGTCTTTTGCATTCACCGGGCTCTGCCACCCCAACATGCCGTTCTCTCAGGCACGGGGGGTATGCCCTCTTGCCTACTTTAGTTGTCTTCACTAGGTGGGGGTGAGGCTTGCTTAGAGCAGGGGCCTCTTCTTTTCGGTCCTTTCGTACTAGAAAAGAGCACACCATAGATAGAAACTGACCTGGATTACTCCGGTCTGAACTCAGATCACGTAGGACTTTAACCGTTGAACAAACGGACCCTTAATAGCGGCTGCACCATTAGGATGTCCTGATCCAACATCGAGGTCGTAAACCCCCTTGTCGATATGGGCTCTAAAAGGGGATTGCGCTGTTATCCCTAGGGTAACTCGGTCCGTTGATCGGCATTGCCGGATCTTATTGGTCAGATATTCTGTTAATTAGAGCTGCGGCTCTTAGTTGTAGGAGGGGGTGCTCCCTTTCCACGTGGGGGTTTTTTGTTTCCCCGCGGTCGCCCCAACCAAAGACATTAGGGAAGGATTCCATTAGTTCAGGCCCTTGTAAGGGGTTACTTGACAGGATCTTCTTTGGTGTCTAAAGCTCCATAGGGTCTTCTCGTCTTATGTTTATATCCCCGCTTCTGCACGGGGAGATCAATTTCATTGACTTGAAAGAGGAGACAGTTAAGCCCTCGTTGTGCCATTCATACAGGTCTTCATTTAAAAGACAAGTGATTGCGCTACCTTTGCACGGTCAAAATACCGCGGCCGTTAAACTAATAGTCACAGGGCAGGCGGGACCTCTTATTCTTTAGCTTTGCAAGAGGCGATGTTTTTGGTAAACAGGCGAGGCTTGATTTGTTTGCCGAGTTCCTTCTCTTTCTTTTAGTCTTTCCTGAGGTGCACACCTGTGTAGGGTTAACGGTTTATGTTTGAATTTTTTTCTGGTTGTTTGGGTTGTTGTTCAGGTCCCTCTTCGTTTGGGGTCGTTAATGCTCGGTGCGGGTTCGTTCCGAATTACATGTGTGCAAGGAGAGAGGCTTGGCTCTCTTATTACTCATATTAGCAGGGTCCCTCCCATGTCTGCATGGGATGGCCCGGTAGGGAAGGGGGGAGTAAGAATTAACGATCAGGATAGAGAGGGGTAGTGATGTATTTGAGCTATAACGCTTTCTACTGGGATGGCTGCTTTTAGGCCCACCCAAATACTTACCTTTATTTAATTATGATCTTTTTCCTCCCGGAAAAGTTGTATCTTGTTTCAAAGGGGCTGTACCCCCTTTGAATAACTCTCACAGTTTCTTGTGGTATCAGGTGGGGTAATACTGAGGTGAATAAAGAATCTGAGAGGCTGAACTTCTATCCATTTCACGGGCAACCAGCTATAACTAGGTTCGGTAGGTTTATCACCTCTACTCAAAGCTCATTCCACTCTTTTGCCACAGAGACGGGTTCGCCCTATAAATAGGCTGTCTTGGAGTAGCTCCCCTAGTTTCGGGGTGTCAAACTAAAGCACTCTTTGCTTGGGTCACGCTGGCTAAATCATGATGCAAAAGGTACGAGAATAAATCTCTGCTTTACTTAGCTTCACTGGGTTGTTTCATTTCTCTTTCAGCGATCCCTTGCGGTACTTTCTCTATTGCTCCTAAGTCCTTTTTCTGTCGCCCATACTAAAGGGGAAAAATGGTTTGTTTAATTAAAACACTCGTGCATTTGGGGTTATAAATAATGGTTGGTTGTTGTTGTGTTTGTGGGCTAGCTGTTGGGCGTCAGGGTGATCCGATTTGCACGGGTGTCTCTTCAGTGTAAGGGAAGTGTTATTCTATTTTAACTACACTCTGATATTACCAAGTGCACCTTCCGGTACCCTTACCATGTTACGACTTGCCTCCCCTCCGCGATTTTTGGGTTTTTAATTATTTAAAGTGATAGGCTTGGGGAGAGTGACGGGCGGTGTGTGCGCGCTTCAGGGCCGATTTCAGCGGAACACGCTATTTTCCGCTTACTACTAAATCCTCCTTCAGGCGCGTGTTTCAGTGCGCCGTTCGTGTTCCCTAATATAGGGAATGTAGCCCATTTCTTCCCCTTCCATGCGCTACACCTCGACCTGACGTTTTGGGTTGTGCCAGTTGTGCTTACTTTTAGGCCTTCACAGGGTAAGCTGACGACGGCGGTATATAGGCGGGATAAACAAGGAAGGGTGAGGTTGAACGGGGGTTATCGGTTCTAGAACAGGCTCCTCTAGGGGGGTCTAAAGCACCGCCAAGTCCTTTGGGTTTTAAGCTGGTGCTCGTAGTTCCCAGGCGGGTAGGGTATGTGATATATTACCAAGGTTTAGGGCTAGGCATAGTGGGGTATCTAATCCCAGTTTGTGCCAGAGCTTTCGTGGGGTCAGGGGTTGTAAAGCTACCTTCGTGGTTGATCTTCTAGCCTTCGGATGCGTATAACAGCTTTGAAGGTGTGCGGCTTTAGTCTCTATTTTCCATAACCACTCTTTACGCCGAATGGTATCAACTTGGGTCTCTCGTATAGCCGCGGTGGCTGGCACGAGTTTTACCGGCCCTCTTAGCTTTAACTAAGTCAAGTTTTCACTTATGGCTTAATGTTTATCACTGCTGAGTTCCCTTGAGGGTGTGGCTAAGCAAGGTGTCATGGGCTTACAGATGTGTGCCTGATACCAGCTCCTTGCTCCCGGGCAGGGAGCTGTAGGGCATTCTCACAGGGGGGCGGATACTTGCATGTGTAAATTTGGCTAAAGTTGATAGTAAAGTCAGGACCAAGCCTTTGTGCGGGCGGGGCTTTCTAGGGCCCATCTTAACATCTTCAGTGTTATGCTTTAATTAAGCTACGCTAGC